CAATCACGAAAGAAAAATAAAATAAATAGAAATCTAAAAATATCGAACAATAACAAACACGCGGAATTTACGAAATATTGAATTGAATAATTGAATAATATAATGAATAATATAATATAGTGAATAATATATATTGAATAAAATATAAGAATAATATAATATAGTGAATAATATATATTGAATAAAATATAAGAATAAAATAGAAACAGAAACACATCCAAAAGTTGTGGAGCGAACAAATCAAGTATCTAATGATTTATCTTCTTTTACAAATCAAGGAAGGAATTCAACAAGTAGTGAAGAAAACAATATTGATTAGGAAAAAATTAAATCATTTGAAAATTCATTTTTTTTTAATGAAATAAAAAAAATGGCATAGGCCACTAAATTTTGGATTTGATATAATTTGATATATTGTATAATTAACTAATATTTGATCAAGAAAAATGTGTTTCACATACCATTCTAACAATTACGATTATATTTCTTTAAAATGGCAGTTCCAAAAAAACGTATTTCGACTTCAAAAAAAAAAATTCGTAAAAGTATTTGGAAAAGAAAGGGATATGAAGCAGCAAAAAAAGCTTTCTCTTTAGCAAAGTCTCTTTCAACTGGCAATTCACAAAGTTTTTTTTATAAAAAAGAAAAAAATAAGATTTAAAAAAATCTAGGTTGTTTGTCTTTAGATTAAAAGATAACGAATTTTTAAATTAAAATTAATCATGAATTCAGCAATTGAATTCATGATTTGTATTTCGTTATTAATAAGTATTTGATTGTATAAAAATTTTTTATTATAACTTATTATAACTATAATACGGTTTTTCTTATTGAAAATTCTAAGTTTCATCTCAAAGAAATAAATTTTTTCTATTGACTCTTTCCATTTTTTTATTTGAATAAATAAATATCAATAAAAAAAAGGCCGCTATGGTGAAATGGTAGACACGACGCTCTTAGGAAGCGCTGCGAGAGCATCTCGGTTCGAGTCCGAGTAGCGGCACGAAACTCATGCCTAAAATTCAAATAAAAAATACCCAAAAATACTAGATATCGCTACAAGATAAATATTGTCACGATCTAAAAAATATAATGAAAAATAAAAATAAATTTATTTTTTCTTTTATTAATTTGTAATTGAAGAATTTTCTTTATGCTATTCTCAACTTTAGAACATATTTTAACCCATATTTCCTTTTCGATCGTTTTAATTACAATTACTATTTTTTTAGTAACTTTTTTAATAAAAAAACGAATAGAACTCTATGATTCCTTAGAAAAAGGAATGCTAATCACTTTTTTCTGTCTAACGGGATTATTAGTCACTCGTTGGATTTTTTCAAAACATTTCCCATTAAGTGACTTATATGAGTCATTAATCTTCCTTTCGTGGGGTTTCTACATTATTCATATTATTCCTCTTTTCAAACCATATTCTAAATTTTTAAGTACAATTATCAGACCAAGCGTTATTTTTCTCCAAGGATTTGCTACTTCAGGCCTTTTACAGCAACGAACACTAAGCATATTAGTACCCGCACTTCAATCTCAGTGGTTAATGATGCATGTAAGTATGATGGTATTGGGTTATGCAGCTCTTTTATGTGGATCATTATTATCAGTAGCATTTCTAGCCATTCAAACCGAGCGAAGTTTCTTTTTTCAAAGAAAATATTTTTTAAATGAGTTGTTTCTCTTCGGTGAAACTCAATACATGAATGAAAAAAAAAGTACTTTTTTAACAAAAACTCTTAAGAATTATTATAGGTACCAATTTAATCAACAACTCGATCATTGGAGTTACCGTCTTATTAGCCTAGGATTTATCTTTTTAACTCTAGGTATTCTTTCCGGAGCTGTATGGGCTAATGAAGCATGGGGATCATACTGGAATTGGGACCCAAAGGAAACGTGGGCATTTATTACTTGGACAATATTCGCTATTTATTTACATATTCGAACAAATAAAAATTGGCAAAGTGAAAATTCCGCAATTGTGTCTTCACTAGGCTTTCTTATAATTTGGATATGTTATTTTGGGGTAAATTTGTTAGGAATAGGGTTACATAGTTATGGTTCATTTGGATTAGCACTTAATTAAATTGACAAAGAAAAACCCTAAAAAATTCAACTATAGATAAGACATAGTAATAGAATCATATTAATAGTTAATAGCTAACTTTTTTATTAATTAAGAAATATAAATTATAAGTAAACCTCGTCAGGCGAGAACCATTTGAATCTGGTAGTATAATGATTCAACAAATGGTTCTCAGAAAAGTGAAACTATTCTAAATTAGAATACATTTTTATTTAATTTTATGTAATGAAAACAAAACGAATAAGTGTTTTAAATTTTAAATAAAATATAAAATATAGATTAGATCAAAATCGATTATAATAAATGTAAAATTCGATAGAATAACTTCTACCTTCTCAAACACTAACACGAAAATAAAATACGGTAAATCCTAATACCTATTACTCACAAGAAGATAAAGAAAAAAATGATTATAGGGATAAAGACAAGATAGACTTGGGCCAAAACCCGGTCCGAAAAGAAAATCAACGAATATATATTTCTTTTCGAGCCGGGGTTTTCAAAAAAAAATTATTTGAATACATTTTTTTTTGAGCGGATCATTAATAAGCTAGACCCATACTGCGAGTTGTTTCATGCCATAAATAAACTCGAACACTCAAAAAATCTGTTGGACAAGCAGATTCACATCGCTTACAACCGACACAATCCTCGGTTCTTGGAGCAGAAGCGATTTGCTTTGCCTTGCATCCGGACCAAGGGATCATTTCTAATACATCCGTGGGACAGGCTCGCACACATTGAGTACAGCCAATACATGTATCATAAATCTTTACTGAATGTGACATTTGGTATATCAATTTTTTTAACTTCATTACCTTTCGATCTAGTCTATGGAATAATAATAAATTTTGAAATCAATTCCATATTCAAAGACTTCAAAGACCAGACGAATCAATGATTTACCAGAATTTTTTTTTGAATCAACCTATTTCTGGCTTGTTTTTTTAAAAAAGGCGAAAATGCTTTGAATTTTTACATGTTTCAACCAAATCATATACTTTGTAACATAGCTACTAATTTTGTCTCCATTGATATGAAATTCTTTTCGTTTATGAAAAATTGAAGAAAAAAGTGGGTCCAATAGAAGATTCAGCAGCTTGGAATAGCTATAACAAAAAAATTAATCAAAAAATGCATTGATGACTATAAATAATAGAAATAATTTTAGATTAATTGTATTCACTAAAAGTTCAAGAATGAAACGAACTTTAACAAAATTTCGACTCCCGATTAATCTGTTGATAAAAAAAAATAGGTACTAAAATAACTATTTGAACACGATTGACTAACTCCTTAGCAATCTCGATTCATTTCAATAATGAACAATAATTAAAACCATTTAATTAGCGACAATATAATAAATGTCAATATTATTGGTAAAAATAAAAGAATAGTAATTGATTTAATTTAATTTTATCCATTAAATTAAATTGAATTAAATGGAAATAGATAAAAATTGAGTTTCATTTTGATCAATCTTTTCAAAGATTAATTTTTAACAAACCACATCAATTGCATCTAGCAAAACAAAAAAATCTGTTGATAAAAGAATTCCAATTGGTTGACTATTAAACTATTATTTATCAAATCTTGTTCGAGAATATGTTTTCATCTTTGAGTCCCAAGAATTCTATACCAAGGCATACTTAGAATATCGGCGATTAAGGAAAAAAACTTCTACAAACTAAAGAAGTAACTTCGTTATACCAAGAATAAAAAGATAAAAATCTTTATCATATTTTGACCTATTGATGAACAGTTCAGCAAATAGAATTAAAGCCTTTCTAGTTCCTACGTAAGGACAGAACGGTGCAAAAGCTAAAAAAAGTGAAAATTTACTAAGATGTAAAATAAAAATTATGCGAAGACCCAATCCCAAGGAAAAAACAAAAACTTATGAGTGATAAATAATACCATTTCTAAACTTATTAATCTAATATTTAATGCGAATATAAAAAATCGTTTATTGGTGCAGGCAAATGTATTCTGTGTAAACTATAAAAAGAAAAAAAAATGATGGGTTGCTCGGGGCTTGAACCCGGAACTCCTCGGTTAAAAACCAAGTACTCTATCATTGAGTTAGCATCCCACAATTCGTTTTTTTCGGATTTCGGATAACTCCCATTTTTTTTAGATGTAAAAAATTATTATCCGCTGATTCGTAAAAATATGATTTCATCAGGGAATACGCGTTTGATAGTCAGCAATTTGATTTTTTAAATCAAAACTAATCAAAAGAGTTTTCTATCCAAACCATAAGTACCATTGGCAGCTTCAAATAGATCATATATTAATTACCTTTCTCCCCAAAAAGAGTCAAGGAATAGGGAAGGGGGGTCTATGTAACAATATCTACTCAGTAGAAAAAGAAAAGAAGTAAGTCAGAACAAGAATAGATGAAAAGCTAGAGAACTCAACTTTAATAGAATTACTCACATACAGATAACTCCCCTTTTAAACATTTGAATATGGTACATTTAAAATTATAGCTTCGGCAAACAGAGTCACTAAATAATCACACCGTCTTACATAAGGCAGATTTTATAGAATTTCTAAGTTCTTCGCAATTTTGCCTCCCTCTTTATAAATAGTTTACACATCTTCACCCTATAAATAAAGGAACGATTAGTGGAAAAAGGCCATGGTGGTGAGGGTTCATATTGATTATCATGAGGCATTTTCTTGTAGCCTGAAACTCGTACAGTCCTAAATTTTTCTTAGCTGCCCTTTTTCCCATGAATTGATGAAAACGGAAAAGGGTTTATTAAAATCCAGGAAAAAAAGTGAACTCTTCCACTTAAGGTTTTTTTAGCTCTCGAATATTCAATTGACTGATTAATTCTTTATAACGTACTTGATTTATATTTGATAAATAAGCCAATATTCGTTGACGTTTTCCTAGAATTTTCCGTAGACCTCTTTGAGATGAATAGTCTGTTTTGTGTAATTTCAAATGTGAAGTAAGTCTCTCTATTTTATTGGTAAAACAAAATACTTGAAATTCAACAGATCCCCTTTTTTCTTCTTTTTTTTTTTGAGAAATTGTTGAAATTAATGAATTTTTCGGTTTTGGCATAAAAAATTCTTATACTTTTTTTTTAATATTAATTTTATAATCAGTAAGAATAATGTAAACTATTTTGATCCAGTATAGTTAAACCTAAGAAAAAATTTAATTTCTTGACTTTATTTGATTGATTCATTTTATTGATAATTTATCAAGAAAATGAATCAATAATCAATCTAATTTTCAATTGGATTCAACTAGGAATAGAAAAAGATGAGACATTTATTCACTAATATATTAAGAATTTAGAAAAAAAATTGTTTATTTTTTTTGTATCTTATTAATATATTAGTGAATTCGTATTATGTATACGAAACCAGATGTCAGATTAAGATAAGGTGGGCACTTCTCTTTATCTACCTTTCCGCGATCTATATTTTTGACATCAAATAGAGTAAAAATCACTCTTACAATTGTGGATACAGATGTATTCTTAACATACTAAAACGGCTACCATTCGCAGTATCAAACCAATAGCGATTCATACAAGCTAAATCTTCCAATCGATAATATGGCCAGAGAAACAGTTTTAATTTAATTAGTTTATCAAGATACTCGCTTTCGGCGAAAAGTTTACTATCGTTTTTTATTTGTACCTTGTTTTTATTAAAAAATATTAAATTTTTATCTCCATCATTACTTTTTTTTGAATTTAAAGAAATTAGAATTCTCAACTCTCTACGACGCCTAGGTGATAAAATATTTTCAAGAGAAACCAAATCATGATTACTTTTTTCTATTTTTTTCATCATCTCTTGATATCTTGGAAGCGATTCATCAAAGTTCTTCTTATCAAAAATTTCTTTCTGTTGATTATGTCGATCTTTGCTCTTGGCAACCAATGATAGGGTTTGATACATAATCAATTTTCCAGTATCAGTTAGAGATATAGCGAGTGGCTCAGCAATCAATATACCGCTTTCCAGAAGAGTAGAATCATACCGAATGATTTTGTGCTCTTGTTGCCTCATCTGAAAAATGGAAGCTATTTCGTTCTCAGACTTAAGAGGTATAGAGCTTTCAAAGTCAAAACTTATGAGTAATTTCAGATTCAGATGGTTCCTTTTTAGTGTATCTAGAACAAAGTTTCTTGACTTTTTAGTTAGTGAGTCACCTAGCAAAGCCCATGTCTTGATATTATCTATTAGTTCCTCCGGAACATTAGTATCATTAGTATCTTCATCATCGTCAAAAATATTCGATAAGCTATATTGATACCGAATATTTCGACTTTGCAGAGATTTAATTGTTATTGGCTTTGTGGATTTTCTAATTTCTTCATATTCTTTTTCATTATACAAATCAATAATATAGCTATCTTTGGCTATATCCTTTTTTCCTTTTTTGGATCCATCTTCTTTTATGACTTTAATACTTGGTTTTGTCATTTTTATTTGCCTGCTTTTTTCCTCTTGATTTTCATTTTCTTCATTTTCGTTTCGAATTATAATCAGATTTTCAAAAAGCAAATCCTTTTTTATAACCCACGCTTTCTTTTTATATGTATTAGAAAAAAAGACAAATTCTGGGAAGAACCAAAGTTTCAGATTAGATTTTTGACCTTTTAACATTTTTTCCTTCATTACCAAGTAATCAAAAGTGGTTTTTTTCATTTGCATTTGATGAATTGGTAAATCAAGAGTAAGAATTCCAAAATTTATAAATTTGCGATCTCTATGTTTACCTAAATTTATAATATCATCTTTTCCTATTCCTAGGTAATTAGTGATAAGGATACCCTCGCAGATATCAATAGATTTCGGTTTTTTTGGTTTGTAATAATTATAAATATAATAAAATTGTTGATTCTTGGTTAGGGAACTATAAATATGTGATTCTTTTTGTTCTTGATAATCAATAGATTGAGATGCTAAAAAATCATATCTAAGGATTTTCTGAAAATTTTCGTTTTTATTTTGTAATAATAATACGTAGTTTTCAGAATCTTTTTGTTTTTTGTAATGAATTAATCGGTCTTTTTTATACGAAACTCCTTTGCTTAATTGTGAATTTTTAAATCTACAGTATTGAGTAATACTATTGCGCCATTTTTCTGGCGCTAATATAGACCATTCGACTGTAGATAAATTGTGGTGATAGTGACTTTTTAACCAATTTTTCCATTGCTGAGCTATAGAATTTTGAAATTTCTTATCTTTTAATTGAGACTGAATTATTCCTTGTTTTCTAAAATAATCTTTTATTTCTTTTTTAAGAAACAAAGATATGCCGTGTGTTTGAAAATAATCTTTTATTTGTTTATCATTATTAAGAACAAAAAAGATTCCTTGATTTTGAAGGATAGATATTAACTTATAAAAACGAGGAACCTTATTTTGTGATAATTTGTAAAAAACATAGGCTTGTGACAAGAAGGAAAAATCATAAAAAATCTTAGAATTCTTAGTAATTTTCCTATTTTCTTTTAATTTCCATTTTTCAAGTTCACTAATAAAAAAAAGCGAATCCTTTATATTCCAAATAAATTTAATTGTCTCTTTATTTCTTTTATTAATTCTTTCTTTTTCTTGAGTTATTTTTTGGTCTCTTTTGATATTATAAAAATATTCATTATAAATGAATGTGTATCCATCAATTATTTTTCTTTCTAATTCAAGAAAAGCTTGTGTAGTGATATTAAGAAAATTAATAAGAGATAAAGACATATCTATATCTTTCCTTTTTCTAAAAAAAGTATTAATGATAGACAAAGATATATCTTTCTTTATTTTTTCTCTAAAAAATTGAAGAAGATAATGTGATTTATGTATTAATCGAACACCCCGTCTTTTTATATTTAACTTGATACTTTTGGTTCGAGCTTTGGTTTTCTTATCAGTTAACATTCCTTCTATTTCATTTAGAATTGTCCTTGTTTTATCAGTCAGATTCTTGAATCGATTTTCTCTCAAATTAAGTAATCGATTTTCTTCAACTCCTTGATTTTCTCTCAATTCAAGTAATCGATTTTCTTCAACTCCTTGATTTTCTCTCAATTCAAGTAATCGATTTTCTTCAACTCCTTGATTTTTTCTCAATTCTATTACTGATACTGAATTTTCTTCAATGTCCCTAATTCGTTTTGGCAAGATTTGATATCTATTTATTTTTCTATTTGTTATTTTGTTTAGTTTTTGTATTAATATTTTTAATATTTTTTTAGTTTTTTTGTCGAGATTTGTAAACAATTTGTTTCTTCTTGTAAATTTCTTTCGAATTCTTTTTTTTAGTTCTTTAAAAATGGGTCGAAAAAGGGTAGATCGTTGTATAAAACGCGGACTATAAGGCAAATAAGTTTCCGTTCCAAAAACTGTTAAAAAACTAAAATTCTCTTTTGGATTTTTTGATTGCAAATTCAAATTCGATTTGTCACGCCAAGGTCTCAGACGGAAAGGAAATACTATCTTTATCTGGATACCTTCGACGAACCACGATTTAGGCAATTCCTTGTCTGAATATTCAAAACCAGAATGGGTGCATAGAATATGTGTTTCTCTATCCAAATCCTCTTTATCTTCAGACCATTCGGAAGATTGGCCTAATAATAGACGAATACTATTTTTGATTCTTATCAAGAAAGGTAGGTATACATTTTTTCTAAGATAGGACTGCCCTAGTAAGGTGTAAGTCCTCACCGGGTGAAAAGACAAAAGTATTTTATCAAGGCCTTGTTCTTCTCGTCCTTCGTCCTCGTCGGCTTTTTTTCGGCTTTCCTCCAAGCTTAGTTGCTCTTTTTCTATTTCCCTCTCTTTTGTTTTCTTTTCTTTTTTCTCCTCATGTTTTGTTTCTTTTTCTGTCAAATTTAAAATTATAAATTTTTTCTTTATATAAAAAGGTTCTATTAGTTTTTGATAAAGAATTTCACCAAAAGATATAAATTCACGATACCAGGATCGTATCCTTTTTCGAAAAAGAGGGGATTGGGGAAATATTTGATATATATTATAAAGATTTACTTTACGCCTTTGAGAACGCATAGTGCCATATATTAGGTTTCGACTATAATTATCTGTTATCGAAAAATATATAAAAAAGTCGTCTGCTGATGCAGGGAATTGAGATTGATCCTTAACAAACCTAAGCAAATCCTCTTTTGTATCCAATAACATAGGAAACCATTTCCTTGAACGAATCTCAGGCACTACTCCCCTATCTCTCATATGTAATTCGTCTCGTGCTTGTATTTGAGTATATATACGGTATTTCCATTTGAGGACTTCTTTAACGATTGGTTCAACAAAAGAACTAATTGATTCTTCATTTGAGTTGTTAACACTAGTGGGTTGCGTGTCAGTGAAAGTTGATTCTTCTGCTGTTATTACAGGTACACGATGCGGCCCCTTTAACAGAGGATCATCTTCTTGTTTTAAGTATATTTCCTGAAATTCGCTTTCGTTTTCCACACTTTTGCCTAAACGATTTTTTTTTTCGAGTACATTCAAATAAAGAGATTCATTGCCTAGATCTAAGACTTCAATTCGATTTTTTAATTCTTTGGTTAGTCTATTTCTTTTTTCTGCAATGGTAGAAATCCAATAATCATAATCATTCAGTGGATCACAGGAAGATTTTGTTATCGTATCCAAAAATTTTTTTGATTGGATTATTTCCCAGAAAATGGAAAAACGAGGTGGGTATGTAAATGAAAGTCTTTGTTTTCCGTCATTTTGGCATGGATAAAAATAATATTGTGACATTTCATTTCTGACGCTCTGACCCCATCTTTTGTTGTTCTTGTTTGTATATCGAACTGGGCGATTCCATTGGTAAATATCATAAAGGTAGGGCCCTTCCAAAATCTTTCCTTCATCAAAAAACCCTACAAATGTGTCCCAGAATAATTTCTTTGTTTTTGAAGGATCAAGATCTTCATTATCTTCGTTTAGTTTTTCATAGATTTTGATATAATCTTCATTATCTTCATTTAGCTTTGCATAAATTTCGCCCTTATAGTCATTATCTTCGTTTTCTTTTTCATAGATTTTGGGCTCATCTTCCTCTTCATCGAATTCGTATTCCTTTTCTTCTTCCTCGTTATAGAGTCCACTTTCCTTAAGTCGTTCTATTCTTTCTTTATCTTTTTGTTTTTGGTCTTCTGCTGCTTGGTACATTGTGTTAGTCAAAATTGGTAATGGCATTTTAGCTAAATATTGTCCAACGATAATAAAAACCAGAACAGAAACAAGTGTTTCATGCACCCGAAACCTAAGAAGTGATTCAACTTCTGCCACAATAAACCAAAAATCTGAGACCAAATACTTCCATTCTCGCATAAGAGACTTATTTGATTTAATAAGTGTAATAAGTCGAATAAAAGAATTTTTCCATATCCAGATCAATACCAATCTCATTACCCTCACAATTGGATCGATATGAATTATTAATTCTGACCCAAAATATCTATGCTTTAATTCTGACACAAGATTTCTAACGTCTGATTGAATAAGTAAAGTACTTCGAAAAAAACTAAATTGATTTTTCCTTTTTTGGATTCGGTCTAATTCAGATTCCACACATTTTACAAATAAAATGTGGCCAATTAACCAACCAAAAAAACTACTTACTAGAAATAAGACCTTGTTGCTGTATCGAAAGAGATAAATATTGACTAATCGGAATAAGGTAGAATTGGGGTAAATGTAATGGTTGAATAATTGAAATATAAGATTATTCAAGAATATAGAAGAAAGCGTGCCTATATATACTGAAATAAAATAATAAATGCTTCGTTTACCCGTCGTAATATTGCTTGTAGGTTTCTCCCAAACTCCAAAATCAAAATTATGAAAGTTATGAATGAGACGAAGAAAAAAGTAAGGTAGAATTAAAAGAGTTAGTATATGCGGTTTACCGAGTACTCGATGTAGAGGTCTATAATAGATGGATATTTGCATTATGAGTTGACCCATAATAACTCCGCTTACTGCTGCCGACCTTTTGTCGATTTCTTTTTCCCTAACCTGTACTAGGAAAAGTAATAAATAAGAGGGGCCTATGGATATTGCGGTAAGAAATCCAAAAAACATACCCACAAAAACTACAGAATTAATTAGCTTTATCCATTTCATGCACAAGGATAGTCGAGGAATTAGTACAAATTGCATATTTTTTACTTCCTTTGTAATTTTACTAGTATCTAATCGAATTTAAATCTCCAATAGAAAGAGTATTGAAACAATGGACTTTACGGCATTTCAATCGTATCTATAATAGTTACGCCATATCAATCCCATTTTATTTAAATGGAAAATGAAGTGAGAAAAAAGTCAAATAGTTTTTACTTCTATAAGATTCTTTATCGTTGTCTTTCTAGTATTGTATTCAACACAAGAAAAGAAATTTTTAGCATTTCTTGTGTCGAAATAGTAACGTAATCAGTCTTGATTCATTTTCATTTATTTAAAACGTAGTCTTTATTTCGCTTTTTCTAAATTTCATATTTATTATTATTACAATATATCCTTTTATTCCAATATATCCTTTTATTACAATATATCCTTTTATTACAATATATCCTTTCTAAATATCCTTTCTAATTTAATTCTTCGTTGTTATTCGCATTGTTATTGTCCTCAGCTGGATCCTCTCTAACTTCATCATAAAAATAAAGTATTGGAGGAAGTTCACTTTGACCGTTACCCCTATCTACTTGATTGTTATCAGATAGCTGATTGGTATTAGCTACTTCATTGGTATCAGCAAGGATTCTTACGTCAATTATAGTTATTTCAAGTATATTATAATTACCCATTCAAAATACATTATGATATAAGAACATAGTAATATCTGCTGCCAGAGCTAGAAGGGGTTGATTAGGATTAGTAGTATTCAATCGGAAAATTAGTGATCTTCGCCTCATTTCGTAAATTCCGCGTGTTTGTTATTGTTCGATATTTTTAGATTTCTATTTATTTTATTTTTCTTTCGTGATTGTCCAGGTAATTTTCCACCCAAACAATGATAAAGGGATAATCCTAGGTCAAGAAGCGTAGTATATTCAACCAGCTTCATATATCCTCTGAAACCATATTTACAAACTGTAAAACTATATTTACAAGTAGTTTTACAAACATTATAAAGAAATTTACAAATAGATTTACAAGCATTATAACTATATATTGAACCATATTTACATGCTTTGTAAGTATATATACAACTATATTTTATAATTTTTTTACTAAAATTCAAATACCAATTGTTTGATTTTTCCCAACTTTGAACTTTTGAAAGATCTTCTACATTCGTAAATTCTTTCTCTTCATTGTCAACGTTTGAAAGAGAAAGATTTTCAGGCCCTGTCTCTTCATCTTTAATACTGGTCTGTAGGAT